TCCAGGAATGGTCGAAGCCATACCTAATCGAAAAAGTATGTTATCCAAACGCATCTCAAGCAGTTGTAGTAAAACCTGGCCGGTTGACCCTTTGGCTTTTCCAGCAATATGCACATATTTAAGTAATTGTCGCTCTGTAAGACCATAATGAAAACGCAATTTCTGTTTCTCTTCTAAACGAATACGATATTGCGATCTTTTTCCAGAGCGCAATTGGGTTTGAAGATCACTTCTGGGTCTGAGTCTTTTACTAGTGAGTCCCGGTAAAGCCCCCAGCCGACGTATTTTTTTTAAACGAGGTCCTCGGTAACGGGACATATAAAGGCTCCTTTTGATTCACTTTCCTTTAACAATGAAATCTAAATTCAGACTGAACTAAAGGGTCAGCAAAACAAAACTCAATCTACTGAAGTACTACAAAACAGAAAAACAGAATAAAATAAATTTTATCAATATTCGTATTTTTGTATATATAGGAAATTCAAGTTAAGACTACGTTTTCCAATTTCTTCTGTAGAGATCTAATTGTTCTAGTCAACTTTTTTATTCATAGCTATAGCTGCAAGTTACTATGACATAATAGATTGGTGACCCGACATTTAGAGAAAGCGAAAGTAGAGATTTTCAATCATGGAAAGAAAAAGAGCCGGCTATCGGAATCGAACCGATGACCATCGCATTACAAATGCGATGCTCTAACCTCTGAGCTAAGCGGGCGGATATAAGAGCAATACAGGAAACTTCGGATCTTAGCTATTACCTAGCGATTCTTCTTCTTCTTTTTTTTTTTTTCATTTCTTGATTCTTTCAATTTCTTCTATTTTTTAGTTATTAGTTATAGATTCTATTTAGAAAATAGAAAAAAACTCTTTAGATCTAGATAAATTTGATATCTAAATAGAAATTTAATTCCATATATATTATATATGAAAGAAAAAAAAGAGGAAATTCAAATACAAATATTCGATAGAATATTCAAAAAGAATTGACAATTGAAATATTCCTTCAAAAAAAATTAAGAATTAGATTCTCTTTTTTTTTTTGAAGGAATATTCATAATAGTAAGAATTCAAAATTGAATTCTTACTATTATGAATATGAAATAAATACAATAAATCAAATAGGATCTGAAATTCAATCTTCAATACTATATACTATTATGAAGAATTCATTTATTACCATTAGAATTGTATAATTCTAATCGTGGAACTAGAAAACAATACTTTAAAACTTGAAATCTAAATTTCACGTAACGAAACTATCTATATCCTAATAGATAAATTAGATAAATAGTGAAAAGAGAATCATAAACTTATAAAAATTTGGATTATAGAATTATACCCAATAGGACGAAGAAGTAATATTGGCCGTTCCACTATTTTAAATAGTACTGTCAAAAGGAAGGATTAGGAAAGGCATAGATATATGTGGGATATATCTATCCATATTGAATTGTGGATACATTAATGATAGAATAGGGTTCATCCAAGAGAGATGAAATGATAGAATAGAGGGTGGGCATAAAAAGAAAATAGCAGCATACACTTTTTCAATATAGGAATCATTACCTAATGAATTCAACAGTGCCAAGATCAACGAAAGAGGTGGATGGAATTATAACTGGATCCTTGTCTTAAAGTCTCAAAGCAAAGGGGGATATGGCGAAATTGGTAGACGCTACGGACTTGATTGGATTGAGCCTTGGTATGGAAACCTGCTAAGTGGTAACTTCCAAATTCAGAGAAACCCTGGAACTAAAAAAGGGCAATCCTGAGCCAAATCTTTTTTTTGAGAAAAAAATAAAAAATGAGAATAAAAAGGGATAGGTGCAGAGACTCAATGGAAGCTGTTCTAACGAATGAAATTTACTACGTTAGATTAGTAGTTAAAATACTTCTATCAAAATAAAAGATTGAAATGACAGAAAGGATGACCTTATATACCTAATACGTATGTATACATACTTACATAGCAAGCGATTAATCACATTTCTTTCTTCTTTCTTTATATTACTATATATTACTATTATCTTATCTACTATTAGGATATGAGTATAGGATAAGGATATATAGAGAAACCCTCTATCTTATATTTTATCTTATATTCTAATTTAGATTCTATATTAATTAGAATTATAAACTATGAAAAGTTTTCATTCTAATTGAAGTTGAAAAAAGAATCAAATTCAAATATTCAGTGATCAAATGAGTCATTCCAGAGTTTGATAGATTTTTTGAAGATGAATCGGACGAGAATAAAGAGAGAGTCCCATTTTACATGTCAATACCGACAACAATGAAATTTAGAGTAAGAGGAAAATCCGTCGAATTGAAAAATCGTGAGGGTTCAAGTCCCTCTATCCCCAAGAAAAAGCCCTTTTTAATTCCCCACTCTTTCTTTACTCTCACCCTCTTTTTTTTATCAGTTGTTCAGTTCAAACAAAATGAAATATCTTTCTAATTTCATTCACTCTGTTCTTTCACAAATGGATCCGAATAGA